ATGAATTAGAAACATGTAGAAAGATGAATAGGTCCATTTATTTATATATTTATTGTATTTTATTAATTAATATATATTTCTTAAATTAATATATATTTCTTAAAACATATACTTATAGACTCCCTATCCCTATTAAGTATATATATACTCACTTAGGTATACTTAGTATAATATAACAATTATATATGAATTATAAGATATCTTTATAACAATATAAGGATAAGGTTCAAATATAAAACAATAAATATAACAATAAATAACAGGTACAAATATTAAATCGAGGTACCCATTCTATGATAACTCTCAACAGTCTCCCCTCCATTTTTGTGCCTTTAGTGGGCTTAGTATTTCCGGCAATTGCAATGGCTTCTTTATCTCTTTATGTTCAAAAAAACAAGATTTTTTAGATACAACAAGGACAAATCTTATATATATATATTTTTTTTTCAAGACTTACTTGGATCATAACACGGATATCTATTTAGTAAAATATGGTATAATATGCGGCTTCCTTCGGGCATAAGCTCTTATGTATGTGTAAACATGATAAATGAATTATAACTATTTTCAAATAGATCGGGATCGGGGAGAATTTCTGAAATGTAAAGTCAATATATCTATATGTATTAGGAAATCATATGAAAGGGATGTTATTATTTTAGTTTGGATCTAAGAAATTCGATGAATTATCCCTAAAGGTTCACATCATAATAGTGCTGGTTGATGAGAGTTACTTCGGAAACAAAAAAAAGTAAAAAAAAAAATTATTTTTGTTATTCTCCCAATTCCAATAAAATGCAACTAGGTCTAGTTAGAGTATGAGTTGGCGATCAGAACGTATATGGGTAGAACTTATAGCGGGGTCTCGAAAAACAAGTAATTTCTGTTGGGCCTTTATTCTTTTTTTAGGTTCATTAGGGTTTTTATTGGTTGGAACGTCCAGTTATTTTGGTAGGAATTTTATATCTTTATTTCCTTCTCAGCAAATAATTTTTTTTCCACAAGGTATCGTGATGTCTTTCTATGGGATCGCAGGTCTTTTTATTAGCTCCTATTTGTGGTGCACAATTTCGTGGAATGTAGGTAGTGGTTATGATCGATTCGATATAAAAGAGGGCATAGTGTGTATTTTTCGTTGGGGATTTCCTGGAAAAAATCGTCGCATATTCCTCCGATTCCTTATGAAAGACATTCAGTCCATCAGAATAGAAATTAAAGAGGGTATTTATGCTCGTCGTGTCCTTTATATGGAAATAAAAGGACAAGGAGCCATTCCCTTGACTCGTACTGATGAGAATTTTACTCCACGAGAGATTGAGCAAAAAGCTGCTGAATTGGCCTATTTCTTGCGTGTACCAATTGAAGTATTTTGAAAAAAGGAACTGAAGAATGAATACTTTGCAAGAGATAAAAAACTCAAGAATCATCTTTTTTTCTATAGCATAACTTAACTGAAGTTTCTTCAGAACGCTTACTCGAGCCAAAGCAAACGTATATGAAACAATTCTAAAACTAAATTGTTTATGTCCACAATTTTTTTTATGCGTATGTAAATCCACTTAACTCAATTCAGTAACAAATCTAAATGATAGATTCATCATATATCAAAACAAAACATTTCATCATAAAGTAAAGAATTTTTTTTTCTAAATATTTGATATTTTGATAGAACGGGAGTTCTTTCGTCTCGAAATCCGACTACTATTAATTTGAAGAGGGCTCTTTCTTATTCTATATTCTTTCTAAATTCAAGGACTAACCGCTGTACTGAATCACAAAAAAATCCGGAAATACATCGATGACTTGTAATAGAACTTATGCTTGATAGAAATATTAGTATCATATAGAGTCGACGAATGAGGTGCGTTCATTAAAAATTTTTAAATTCACAGACGAAAAAATGGCAAAAAAGAAAGTATTAATTTCCCTTCTATATCTTGCATCTATAGTATTTTTGCCTTGGTGGATCTCTCTCTCATTTAATAAAAGTCTGGAATCTTGGTTTACTAATTGGTGGAATACTAGGCAATCCGAAATTTTTTTGAATGATATTCAAGAAAAGAGTATTCTAAAAGAATTCATAGACTTAGAGGAACTCTTACGTTTGGACGAAATGATAAAGGAATACCCGGAAACACATTTACAAAAGCCTCGCATCGAAATCTACAAAGAAACGATCCAATTGATCAAGATGCACAACGAGGATCGCATCCATACAATTTTACACTTCTCGACAAATATAATCTGTTTCGGTATTCTAAGTGGTTATTCTATTCTAGGTAATGAAGAACTTGTTATTCTTAACTCTTGGTTTCAAGAATTCCTATACAACTTAAGCGACACAATAAAAGCTTTTTCTATTCTTTTATTAACTGATTTATGTATAGGATTCCACTCGCCCCACGGTTGGGAATTAATGATTGGCTCTGTCTACAAAGATTTTGGATTTGCTCATAATGATCAAATTATATCCGGTCTTGTTTCTACTTTTCCAGTCATT